TACCAATGGGATTGTTGACAGTACCTTTTTTGGAGAATGTTAATAAATTCCAAAATCCATTTCGTCGTCCAGTAGCTACAACAGTTTTTTTGATCGGTACCGCAGTAGCTCTTTGGTTAGGTATTGGAGCAACATTACCTATTGATAAATCCCTAAGTTTAGGTCTTTTCTAAATTGATTCAACCATAAAATACCATAATGTAGCTATCTAAGGAACAGTGACTTTGAAGTCACTATTCCTTAGATACATTAATTTTTTTATGATCATTCCACGAAAATACGAATTGTGTCAAAAAAGAAAAACCCTTTTTTTCTTTTTCTTTCGATTTTTATTTTTCATTTTTATTATTTATTATATTAGAAAAAAGATTAAATAATTACAATGGATTTAAAAAAATGAAAACTTATTTTTAGGTAAATCAATTTCGAAATGCTTCCGTAAAGTGTCTGATATCTCTTTTACATCTTCTATCCGAAAATATTCAATTCTCATAAGATCTTCTTGACTCTTGCTCAAAAGTTCTAATAGTGTATGTATATTCGACCTTTTGAGACAATTATAGGTCCGATAAGGTAATTCTGATTGGTCAATAAAAATACATTTCAATGGAATTTCTTTTTTGTTTTTCTTTAGATTAGTTAATCTATCTTGAAAAGTAAAAATCGGTAGAGTAAACCTATTTTTATTTTCTTTTAATTTTAAATTAATGTCCTCTTCCTCCCCATGTAGAAAAGGAATAAATAAATCAATCAAATTACGAGAAGCTTCATAAAGTGCTTCCTTAGGAGTTAAACTTCCATTTGTCCATATTTCTAGAAAGAGTATCTCTTCTTTTTCCTTCCCATTCCCAAAAGAATGAATACTATGATTCGCATTTCGAACAGGCATAGATACAGCATCTATAGGATAACTTCCATCTTGAGAGTTAATTGTTAGTTTTGTACGATATCCGCGATCTCTCCTTATTTGTAATCCAATACACAAATCAATTGGTTCCGTCAGATTAGCTATATGTTGTGTTGTGTCAACTATTTCCACGGAAGGTGGTGAAATGATATCTTGAGCGGTTACGTATTTAGGGCCTTTGACGCAAATGGATGCGTCTCGAACTCCATGTATATTACTTCTCAATACAATTTCTTTCAAATTTAGTAAAATTTCATGTACCGATTCTTCAATACCTATTATCGTAGAATATTCATGTGGCACCTTCTCAGATTTTGCACATGTGATACATGTTCCTTCTATTTCTCCAAGTAAAGCCCTTCGCATGGCAATACCTATGGTATCGGCTTGACCTTTCATAAGTGGGCACAGAATGAAACGACCATAATAAAGACGATTACTATCTATTCTTGATTCAACACACCTCCACTGCAGTGTTCGAGTGGATCCTACTACTTCCTCTCGAACCATACTATACTAATACTATTATTTGATCAGATCATTGAATCATTTATTTCTCTTGAAATCCTTTTTTATTATTTCTATACACGTCTTTTTTTAGGAGGTCGACATCCATTATGTGGCATAGGTGTTACATCACGTACGAAACTTAGTCGTATACCACTTCTACAAATGGCTCGTAATGCTGCGTCTCTTCCAAGTCCAGGACCCTTTATCATAACTCCTGCTCGTTGCATACCCTGATCAACTACAGTACGAATAGCATTTACTGCTGCTGCTTGAGCAGCGTAGGGTGTCCCTCTTCTTGGGCCTTTGAATCCAGAAGTACCAGCAGAGGCCCAAGAAACCACTCGACCTCGTACATCTGTAATAGTTACAATAGTATTGTTCAAACTTGCTTGAACATGAATAATTCCTTTTGGTATTCTACGTCCATTCTTACGTGAACCAATACGCCCATTCCTACGTGAACCAATTCTTGGTATAGCTTTTGTCATATTTTATCATCTCATAACTATGAGTCAGAAATATACAGAAAGAAAAGATACGGAAATATCCATTTCATGTTAAAAAAAATCCCTCTTTTGCCCCTCCTTTATTAAAAAAAAGTTTTTTTTTGGTTATCCTTGTCTCTGCTTATGTCTCGGATTGGAACAAATAACTATAATTCGTCCGCGCCGACGGATCAGTCGACATTTTTCACAAATTTTACGAACAGAAGCCCGTATTTTCATATTTATTATTCCTTACCTTAATGTTGAATCTATTTCTTGGAAGAAAATAAGTCTCTTGCATTTTTTTAATTGTATCGTCATGAAAATGAAAGGAATGCTTAAAAAATTATCTAATCGTTCGAATCTTTGTTTCGAAGTCTATAAATTATACGTCCCCTGGTTGAATCATAACGACTTACTTCAATTTTGACTCTATCCCCCGGTAGTATCCGTATAAAACTACGGCGGATCCTTCCCGAAATATAACCTAGAATTACATCTTCATTATCTAAGCGGACCCGGAACATACCGTTGGGAAGTGATTCAGTAATTAAACCTTCATGAATCCATTTTTGTTCTTTCATTCCAGGTAAGCTCCTTGAAGTATCAACTAATGGAGGAAAAGTTATATAATTCACTTTTCTTCTCTATAAAATAGGAAGTTAGAGATAAAATTAGGATACCGGAGGAGGAGGATCACCATATATATAACAAAAGTTCGCCTCCAATTTTTTCTCGTCTAGCTTCTCGATCCGTCATTATACCTCGAGAAGTGGAAAGAATTACAATTCCTATTCCACCTAAAATCTTAGGAATTTGTTGGTAGTTGGAATAAATTCGTAAACCAGGTCGGCTGATACGCTTTAAAATAGTTCTATGTATTCTTTTCCTAGTCTTTTTATGTCGCAGAGTTAAAACCAAGAAATTTTTGTTACCTTCTTGATGTTTCCGAATGTTTTCAATAAAACCTTCTCGTAAGAGTATTTTCACAATATTTTCGGTAATATTAGTAGATGCTATTCGAATCGTTCCTTTTTTATCCATGTCAGCATTTCTTATAGAAGTTATTATATTGGAAATAGTGTCCCTACCCATGGCGAACTATAATTATTGGTGTCTTCTAATTTTGATATAATTAACATGTTCTCTTTTTTGTTTGTTTTATTTTCTTTCATTTTATTGTGTATTTTTTTTTTAATATTATAAAAAAAGTATATGCGTGAGACACGATCTACTACTCCACTAAATTTGATCATGTTCTGATATATCATAGTCTCATCTAGTATTATTTATAATACCTCGGGAGCCAATGAAACTATTTTAGTAAAATTCAACTGTCTCAATTCCCGAGCGATCGCACCAAAAACCCGAGTTCCCTTTGGATTTCCTTCTTGATCAATGACAACCGCAGCATTATCATCATATCGTATTATGATACCGTTGTCACGTTTGAGTTCTTTACAAGTACGTACAATTACAGCTCTAATTACTTCGGATCTTTCTAGTGGCATATTTGGCACTGCTTCTTTGATTACAGCAACAATAACGTCACCAATATGAGCATATCTATAATTACCAGCTCCTATGATTCGAATACACATCAATTCTCGAGCTCCGCTGTTATCCGCTACGTTCAAAAAGGTTTGAGGTTGAATCATATTATTTTATTGGAATCTGTTATTTTAATGGAAAGAATGAAGGAAAGAAAAAAAGAAATATTTTCTGTCCAGAAATAAAGAAACTTGCAGTTGTTTTTTCATCCTCAATAGACCATTTAGTTCTAGATCCCCATCCTGACAAATTGAGTTCGTATAGGCATTTTGGACGCAGCTAGTGAAATAGCTGCTCTGGCTACAGTTTCTGATACTCCACCCATTTCATAAAGTATTCGACCTGGTCTAACAACGGATACCCAATATTCGGGGGATCCCTTCCCCGAACCCATACGTGTTTCTGCGGGTCTTACTGTAACAGGTTTGTCGGGAAATATGCGTACCCATATTTTTCCACCACGACGCACATATCGTGTCATTGCTCTTCGCCCTGCTTCTATTTGTCTAGCTGTGATCCAAGTGGGTTCGAGTGCTTTAAGAGCGTATCTGCCGAAACAAATATGATTGCCGCGACAAGATATTCCCTTCATTCTTCCTCTATGTTGTTTACGAAATCTGGTTCTTTTGGGGTTATAGTTGATGGTCATTTCTTAATTCGATCTCTACTGCAGAACTGGACACGAAAGTTTCCTTTCATCCAGCTCCTCGCGAATGAAAAGATTCACTAATATGACATATTACAGATACACATGGAAAAAATAATCCAATAAGACATTTCTCAATATTGAATTTGTTATATAGGAAGATGTATGTACGGGATATACAGATAGAATGTTTCTATTATGTATATTTATGGATTATAAATAATGTTTATAATGTTTTTTTTTATAATGATCCTTATTTTGACCCTTCTCAAATGATGCCAAAATATTGTAATGTAATCTAAAGTTTCGCGGGCGAATATTGACTCTTTACTTTTTGTTATTTCTAGGTCAATCCATGACTTCTCGAAATAAATTCGTTTTTTCTCGGTTTGTTCCGCCATCCCACCCAATGAATTATTCGGATTTGTTTTCAGTAGAATCCTATGCAGTCACAGGTTTCATCGTTCCTATAGCTTCTCCATTAATGGTTAAGCCTGAACTCTGCAATGGAGCTCCTTCCAAAAATTGATCTTCTTGAGTCAATCTACTTAGTTTTTATTAACCCGAGGCTCTTTATTATTCATATCACTTTATTTTATTATTATTTTATATTTATTATTTATTCATATTCAGTTTTGATGCTTTATTACATTGCCTTTTATGAGGTAATTCATAGACCATACATATTGGAATCATATATCATTTATATTTTTGTTCTTTCTTTCTCTCATCCTTCCATTTATCTACATCTTTTTATTTTTGCTTCACAACCCATAAATAAGATTATTTCCATAAATAAGATTTTTTATAGAAAAGGTTTTAGTTGCAGTTGCTGCAACTATATGATTGATCCACCCATCTCATATAGTGACTGTTTCTTGGGATATCGATACTACGAAGC